AATACATCGAAACTCATTGCCCATGGATAAAGAAAAACCGTTTCAACATCAAAAACAACAAAAACTAGAGCAAACATATAATAACGGATTCGAAATTGTAACCAAGCATCGCCCATTGGTTCTATACCGGATTCATAACTAGAAAGTTTCTCTGGTCCTTTTCTAATTGGGGATAAAAGGCCCGAAATTAGAAATGTCAAAATAGGAATAACACTTGATATTATTAGAAATGCCCAGAAAATATCATATTCGTAAAGCAGAAACATGGGTGCACTCCTATGAATGTAGAAAATATACTAGATTATTCGAGTCGAATTGAAATTAATTGTCAACTCATTCATAACTGTTTAGTCAAAATAACAATTTATTTTGATTGAACTGCTTAGTTTTGTTTGCTTTGGTACATGTCTCATTTCAAGATTCATCGACTCAAATTGTTCCATTTACTTCAATTTTATTTCGATATCAATTATCAATTATAAATATATATTGGTATTTCTCTTATACCTTATACCTTATACAAATAAGTACAAATAAGACTTTTTTCTCGATTTTTCATCTCACTTCGGATTCTCTATAAAAATTTAGAAAAATAAAAAAAAAAGAATTTAAAATAGAATTATAGAATTTTTAATAAAATACTAATCTATATAAAAATAGAAAATACTATATCTATATTCTATATGTAATAGAGTACCTCTACCTATATAATATGGAATATAAATATTATTCTAAATTTAATTTTAATTTTAATATTTTAATAATAAATATAATATTTTAATAATAAATATAATATAATAAATAATATTAAACATTAATAGAATAGGATCTTATATTAACTATTAACTAAATTATAGTTCTATTCTATTATACTTCTATTCTATAGAATTCTATTCTATATTCATATTAATTTCGAATTATACTTCTATATTCATTTAGAAATTAATATAAATATATTAATATATTAATTAAATTAATTCAATAATTAAATTAATTCAATTTAGTAATTGAATGTTAGGGCAAGAAAAGACTCCTTTATTTTTTTCTTTTATTGCTATACCAGGTAAGGTATAGCAATAAAAGAAAAAAGAAGAGCCCGTTTTACAATGTTAATAATGAAAGTTAATAAAGATCCTCATTTTTCAAACTCCAGCTTGTCCATAAATAGAGTAAGTCATTTTTAAATCCGTGTAACTTACTAGTAGATTTGATTTTTGTTGAGTTAGGTTGGAATTTGTTTTTAAATGAGTTCGTGTCATGATTTTGACTCCAAAAATTCATTAGGCTTCGGCAGGTATCCCAAAGACAAAGAAAAGAAGTATCACTAACTCTTTTTGATTGCGGATAGAAAAGGGGAAAAATTCATATGTAATTGACTTAGGAAGAGTAATGAAGAAAATTGGGTTTGTTTAGCCAAGAAATGATTCCTGCGAGCAAGCTTATGAAAATGCTTTTTTTTTTCGTTTTTCGATAAACCAAGCAATTGCAAGCGGCTAGTTACAAACAACAAACAATACAATAATGAAGAAATAAAAACTATACAATTTTTGTTTTTGTATTTGAATTTTATTTCATTTTTTTTTAGGGCTATACGGACTCGAACCGTAGACCTTCTCGGTAAAACAGATCAAACTGATTATTCTCAAAATGATTCGAACTGTTTCAAAGACCCAACATGCATTTTTTTGCATTGGGCTCTTCCATTAACTGATATAAATAATCAGTTAGTCTACCATAATTCTCTTGACAAGAAGATAAGAAGATGGCTCCATGTGCTCTGATTTCTTATTTGGATTCCGATCTGAGAGCACTACCGAAGTGTTTCAAAGAAGGTTATCCTGACGTAGGTTTGCTTTTGGCTTAGATCAACCTAAGTTAAATGAAGTCTCCATCGCCCCCTTCTTACTTAAATAATCCAATATGAAACTTCATACACCTTAAAGTTCATAAGATAGGACGAAAAAAGAATTTTTTGAGGTCTTTATACTCATTATGCCTAGCATTGAATAGAGTGAGTATTCCCCTTATCAATATCTTAAATCAATAATGGGTTCTATTGGTTGCCTAAAATCTAAAAATTGAAAAGGGGCACCTAAATTAAATTGGACCGAATCTTTTGTCAGGCTATTGTTCTCTTGTTCCCTAAAAGTCATGGAGTAAGACATCAACTTCTCAATAAGTTTTTTGATTCCATAATGTACTCCTCTGAAAAAACATCGGCGCGCGTGTAAACGAGGTGCTCTACCTAACTGAGCTATAGCCCTTTTGCTTGTGATATATATTTTATCATGTCAATAATTTCTTGTCAAGATGAATATTACATGATCCAACTTTTATCTCTTTGATCGGTATTGCTTATAAATAATATTACATTTATAATCCATCGATGTGACGGGTTCCATTTCTTTCTCTTTTTGATTCTAAATTACCTACTTAACTCAGTGGTTAGAGTATTGCTTTCATACGGCGGGAGTCATTGGTTCAAATCCAATAGTAGGTA